CTGGTCTATGAAGATATTTATACTTCTTTTCACATCCGGAAATATGAAATTCAGACTCATGTAACAAGCCAAGGTCCTGAAAGAATCACTAAGGAGATCCCGCATTTAGAGGCTCATTTACTCCGAAATTTAGACAGAAATGGGATTGTGATGCTGGGATCTTGGATAGAAACAGGTGATATCTTAGTAGGTAAATTAACACCTCAGACAGCGAGCGAATCGTCATATGCCCCGGAGGATAGATTATTACGAGCTATACTTGGCATTCAGGTATCCACCTCAAAAGAAACTTCTCTAAGATTACCTATAGGGGGAAGGGGTCGAGTTATTGATGTGAGATGGATCCATAGAAAGGGGGTTTCCAATTTTAATCCAGAAAGGATTCGTGTATATATTTCACAGAAACGTGAAATAAAAGTAGGTGATAAAGTAGCTGGAAGGCATGGGAATAAGGGTATAATTTCTAAGATTTTGTCTAGACAAGATATGCCCTATTTGCAAGATGGAAGGCCCGTGGATATGGTATTCAACCCATTAGGAGTCCCCTCACGAATGAATGTGGGACAGATATTTGAATGTTCGCTCGGGTTAGCGGGGGATCTGCTAAAGAAACATTATAGAATAGGACCCTTTGATGAGAGATATGAGCAAGAGGCCTCAAGAAAACTAGTGTTTTCTGAATTATATGAAGCCAGTAAGCAAACAAAGAATCCATGGGTATTTGAACCCGAATATCCGGGAAAAAGCAGAATATTTGATGGAAGAACAGGAGATCTCTTTGAACAACCTGTTCTAATAGGAAAGTCCTATATCTTAAAATTAATTCATCAAGTTGATGATAAAATCCATGGGCGTTCCAGTGGGCATTACGCACTTGTTACACAACAACCCCTTAGAGGGAGGGCCAAACAAGGGGGACAAAGAGTAGGAGAAATGGAAGTTTGGGCTCTAGAGGGATTTGGTGTTGCTCATATTTTACAAGAGATGCTTACTTATAAATCTGATCATATTAGAGCTCGTCAAGAAGTACTTGGTGCTACGATTATTGGAGCAACAGTACCTAACCCAGAAGGTGCTCCAGAATCTTTTCGATTGCTCGTTCGAGAACTACGATCTTTGTCCCTGGAACTGAATCATTTCCTTGTATCTGAAAAGAACTTCCAGATGAATAGGAAGGAAGCTTGATCTCAGTGAATCAGAATTTCTATTCTATGATCGACCAGTATAAACATCAACAACTTCGAATTGGACCAGTTTCCCCTCAACAAATAAAGGCTTGGGCAAAAAGAATTCTACCCAATGGAGAGATAGTTGGAGAGGTGACAAAACCCTATACTTTTCATTATAAAACTAATAAACCGGAGAAAGATGGATTGTTTTGTGAAAGAATTTCTGGACCCATAAAAAGTGGGATTTGTGCTTGTGGAAATTACCGAGGGATTGGGGCTGAAAAAGAAGACCCGAAATCTTGTGAAGAATGCGGGGTGGAATTTGTTGATTCTCGGATACGAAGGTACCAAATGGGATACATCAAACTGACATGTCCAGTGACTCATGTGTGGTATTTGAAACGTCTTCCTAGTTATATTGCGAATCTTTTAGATAAGCCCCTTAGGGAATTAGAGGGCCTAGTATATTGCGATGTGTGATTTGATCGAAAATTTCATTTGACAGATTTGAACTGAGAAACTGTCATCCCATTTAATCTGATTGGGATGCCCCCGGCTCTGACATGTATCTTGGGAGGAGGAACATGAAGCTCAGAATTATGGGTGCATTCAAGACTTCAAAACGGAAGAAAAGGGGAATTGATCCATGGTCGATTCCGTAACAGATAATATAGGAATAGTTAGTTATACCTCGTGAAAAAAGATTTTTTGTGGAATTATACATTCCATTTCTTTGAGAAAGAAAATCTGTTCAGGCAAGCACAAGCAAATATGGCATGGTTACAGGAGCCTATCTATCGCATATATGCTTCAAGGGATATCATGGCACATAACCATCGAGGTGAGTAGAGACCTAAAAAAGATCGAATGGAACAATACAATATATAGACAAATAAATCCTTTACGAGTCCCAAAATATTCCTTTCAGGGGATTCATCATTTGAGGGGAAGTAGACTACTCAAGAATTTCACATTTCCTTTTTTTCGTAAACATAAATAAACATAAAAGAAAGTAAAAAGGTTAGAGTGAAAATCAAAAAGAAAATAAGATAAGAATGAATCAATGAAAGGCTGGTCCTTACTGGGAACTTGAGTAAAGAGTAGCTTTTTGTAGGGTTTTCTCGAACAAAGTTTAAAAAGAAGAAGAACCCCTTTCTTTATTTGGTGTAACTACTTGAGCCGGATGAGAGGAAACCTTCACGTCCGATTGTGAGGGGGGGAATCCAATACTATAGGAACCTATCTCGATTTTTCTTTTGCTAGGTCCATAGCTAAAAAACCTACTTTCTTACGATTACGAGGTTCATTCGAATATGAAATACAATCCTGGA